TTAAGTACAGACGATGCCTAGAAATGATAGTAACACCTGGGGCCTTCGAAATACCAAATCCCAGCTTAAGTCCAAAAGGCCTACACTTTAACTAGGAACAGAAAGGTCCGCGAAATAACCGCGTTGCTCGATCAGTGAAACCAGAGTGATGGTCTTCTGGGACGATACATTCGTAATGGATCCATCATATACGTTATTTTAGATGGTTCTAATTGTGGGCGATAGTCTTCAACTAGGGGGATCCGGAGTTTCCGAAATCTATACTAGTTTGCCCAGTAATGTTGTGGCTGCAATGCGTAGGCCGTCGTTCTCTGATCCATTCTTTAGGTGAGAGGAAACCTTCTCTTTAAAAATGAATGGAAGGTAAAAAATAGGAACTGCCTGTAGATAAGTATATAGACATGCTATTTTGATGTGATGTAAGAATCGATTATCACATCATATACTATATTAAGTGACTTACTCCCCAAAAGCATGCTATGCTCAAAGGGAGAAGCCGGTCCGTCCGATTTAAGTTGAAGTCAATTCACGGGGAAGAAAGAGCTGGCGATCTTCACTCGTCCATCACTCCCACTTGAAGTTCAGAGGTAGTAGGAGCATGAGATGAGGGCTCACACACGAATGTTGTCAAAGCTACTAAGGAAGAAAAAACCCCAGGAATTGAGTTCTTATTCTTATGGGGAAGAGTGAACACTATGACTGGTGGGGCCCCCCCTTATTTGAGTTCGCACCTGAGAATCGTATCATCAAAAAGACATTGACTGGACTTGAGAGCATTCTCATTGAGTAGGTATGATCGCCAATAACTTGACTTTGATTTCACTCTGACTTGCCCAAATCTATGAATTGCGTCATATAAGGATCAAGATAGATTACTTTTGTCATATTGATCATCAGTCAAAGGGGCGGGTTAGGCGAGAGTAGGCAACTAGCCCATCCTTGCTAGAACAATTGACTACCAGACTTGTATACAAGAATCAAAGAGACAGGGGCTCTATCGATGAGAGCTGAGTTGAAGGCTCGAATAGCTTAGTTGTTAGTTGAAAGACTCTGTATGGGATGTTCTTTCTATAGAGTGATAAACGGAGGGATCTTGCTTTCTAAAAGCCATAGTCAGGCAGAAGGCAGTGTGCAGTCAGCCAGTAGATGACGCCAGAGAGGGATTTGTCAAAGCACGGATAGGAGCTCTACCACGATATGATCTCTCTCATTGAGAAAGCGCTATCAAAGCCGCTGTCCCAATAGCTTCGTTCAGGAGCGAACAACCACTAAATTGCTTGTTAAATGGAGGAGCGGAAGGGGCAAAGTCAACGACTGAGGCCAGAAGGTATGTGAAAGTAGAAGCCAGGGACAGAGAGAGCGGAGGAGAGGACTGATTGAATGAATGTCATTTCACGCTGATAGGAATGGGGGTTATCCCTGTATATTCTATTTCTCCTGTCTTATTGATCAATGGTGTGCCATGAGATGCTTCGCCCGGAGGATCATTCATGGTGAAGATCCCAACATGATCTACTCGGTCAAGTCTGATTAAAGCACTCCACCCAACAAAAGAAGCAACGGGTACTACTGGAATGAAATCGGCATCTAATTTCATTTCTTAGGTCTGGGTCGGGATCCAATTCTCTTATAGAAGAAATGGATTGATATGGATTTTTCCCAGCCGCATTGTCATCATCTCACTTCCTCTTCATGACAGAAAAGGAGAAGTTGCTTGACTCAGTGTACGAGGTGAATGAGGGGCTACTTAATGAAAAGAGAAACCCGCCACTAGAGCGGAAGAAGGATTCTATACTCTATTTGACGATACCAGCAAGTCCGTCTTCTCGGCTGACGTGACGGCTGAATGGATTGATGATTCATCAACGGGCACAGGCCAATTCAAAGCGGCTTAGAAGCATCAAGGGAAAAACTGGGTGAAAGTATCCCAGGTTAGTGTGCAGATAGAGGACTTCTTTCACAAGGGGGAGCGTACCAACCAAGACAAAAACAATCAGACAAGATGAACATCGTGAGATGAGCCTCAAGCCCCAAAGGAAGGGCACTCACAAAAGATCTTGCTGCGCGAGAATCAGGTCTGATACAAGCAGTTCCTCGCCTGGGACAATAACTGACGATAGATAGCGAGGGGGGGTACGAGTTCCAACTAGGACTGTCATAGGAGCGTCAAGCCACTCAAGTTAGAGGAGCGGTTTTCCACTCTTAACCGTTGCACACGAAAGAGGATCGGAGGCCCCCTCAACCTCTTAAGGGGTTTTGAAAGCGCCCCATCTACATCTATGTCAGCAGCATCAACCGGGACTATACCCATTTACTATGAATACTAGGTCAAACGACTTGTCTAAAAGAATCAAAGATCCACGAGCTGAGCTTGATCTTACAAACGCAATTTCTTGATTAGTTATTTTTATCAGTCTACCAAAAAGAAAGCGAGTCCTCTGCTCGGTAAAGGAGCATTCAGGCATCGGGGGAAGAGCTCAAAGCCGAGGAGAGCCCTGTGTCCCGCTGATAGAATGGAAAGGGAAGGGCCAGCATCGATAGACGCTCGAAAACCATCGGCGGAGGGGGTCCCCCTTTTCACCAAGGAAGGGACGAGCCGCATTGACGATGAAGAAAAGGTAACACGAAAATAGAACAGCGGGTCTTTCTTTTCGGTCTTTACTGAAACAGATACACGAGCTTCATCTCATGCATGATCTTTTCAGAGCACGGGTCGGGAGGACATTGCAAAAACGCCAGTGGAGGTCTGGTCTCAAAGTCTAGTCTTTCTTCTCCTATCACTGCCTTTGGGGAACGAGCAGGTGAAGAGCTTAGTGTAACGGTCCGGAGCGCAGCCTCTTACTAAGAGAACAGATGCCACGCAAACACAGAAAAAGGGCAAGCGGGTAAAGGAGTAGACTAGCCGGCAAAAGTCAAGCCGGAATAAGCGGTTAGGCTTAGAGCTGTTAACGGATATGGAAAACTACCTTACAAAGCTGCTACCTACCTTGGAAGGTCAGCGGAAAGAGCTAGAACAACGGGAAAAGAGCTGGGAGTTCGGCTAAGGGAAGTGGGGAAGGGAATGAGGAAGAATAAGACGGAAGACGAGAAGCCGGCCAAGCAGTTGCTTTAAAAAGGCAAGCTGTAGGAGTTATTGTTCATAGAGGTAGTTAAAGACTCCATCTTCTGGTGGTTACTATTCGGTGAAGTAAGAGGATGCAGGAAAGGAAGAGATACAGGAAGCGGTTAGGCGGCTAAGAAAGTCATCAGGTAGGTAAGCAAGCCGCCCTGGTGCCAAGCTAAGTCCCAAGCTAAAGACAAGGATCACATCGATAAGAGAAAAAGCAAAGACGGCTTATGCCGAATATCTTGAACTCAAAGAAAACCAAGCCTAACGACTTTACTTTCATACCAGGAAATCGAAGATGTGCCAAATCGTTCTCTATCGAATCGTAGTCTAGAGCCAAATGAAACTGATTCCATACGAGTCAGTCTGTCAGTTGCAGCTAACAGATCTTGGTCACTGCATCAGCTCGATGTCAAAAAGGCCTTTCTTCATGGAGACCTCCACGAATAGGTTTATATGAGTCCTCCACCAGGTTTTCGAGCTCAGGGGTAGAAATAAATACGGACTTAAAATAGTGGAGACTGAACCCTCTACGGAGATGATAGAAGATATGAACCGCTCAATCGATACGATAGAAGAGGAGCTCCGAAGGTTCCTCTCTTCACTCTTCTCGGATGATAAGTCGACCTATTCATAAGGTGAGCTAACCTATCCCATAAGCCCCTAGAGTTAACTTGTCTTTGACTTTTAGTTCATTACTTTATTCAGGTCGAAAAGAATGACGCGGATCATGGAGCAGGTTCTCAAGCAATCCCAGAAGTGGTATGCAAGAAAGGTCTCAGTATAGAAGGTTGGAAGTTTCCCAGCCCCGGGGGAGTGTCCGTGAGTGTTGGTGAACGGTATACGTAGAACAGGTGAGTAAAGAGTTGTCCTTTGAGCTCTTAGCTCTTTTGGTACCGTCGGTATTGCTTCTTTCTTTCAAGTTTTCCTAGGCCTACATCCCTTGGTCCACGGATTAGCAAAGCGGGCCGATGAGATGAATTGGTTCCGGGGTATGCCTGCCGAGGTAGGCAGGGCAATAAGGGCAAGGCTGCGGGAAGAGTTTCAGAACTAGGCGAGAGGACTCCTGTCCATAAGGCTAGGAAGGCGGGAGCACCAAAAAAAGAGGAGTAATGCTTAACAGGGACAGTCGGGGACTTTCTTGATAAAGTAACGAAGACCCTACCTTAAAGCTAGCTACGCATAGCCCTGTTCTACGATGAAAGACTTTTCTGCCTAGCTTGACGACTGACTGAACAGGACATATGGCCGGGCAGGACGGCTTTGCTTAAGACCGGAATGCTACCCCCGCTCGAACTCACTTTCAACGCTCGAACTCCAGAACGAAACTCAAGTCATTGCTCATTCCCGCTCATGCTTGCTATAACAATTCCCTTGCCTACTAGACTTGTCTAAGAAAAGATGCACGAGCCACTCTTTCTCTTATATACGGTATTTTAAGATAGTGATTTGAATGCCTATCCCCTGCCTATGCTAAGCCTTTACTACCTACCCTTACCTGTCCGCCTTGAACTACTGCGCCTGCGCATACCTTTTCTTGCTCCATCCAGAAGGTAGCTTGAACTGGCATTGTACAGATATATAGCCAGTAGAAAGAACTATTCCCAAGCTGGAGAGGTGGGAGAGGAGAGAAATTGAAGTGGATCTCCTATCTATATTCGACAGCTTGAAGAGGGCGGATTTTGAAAGAAAAATTTTCATTGAAAGCGATTGTGCCTACCACAGTCAAGTTCGGTATTTACTAGCAAGGAAAAGGGTAGGATCTACCAAGACGGGTGGCATGTGAACCGCTTTGGAGTGAATCGGTTAAGAACCGCAGATGGCACATCGAATCCCCGGACGATCGCAGCCACTTTGCTGAGTTGATAGATAGATAGATGAACTAGCCCGAGGACCAAAGGAGAGTACTTCTTTTGCCATTGGAAGCTGCTGTCAGTAGGCATTCTTTGCGCCAGAAAGAGAGATTGTATTGTAGCTTAACTTATTAAGCAAAGCCGGCTCCAGTTCTATTCAGAATAGGGCAAGAAAGCGACTTGCCGCCTCAGTCACGAAGGAATACCGAAGAGCCTAAAGAGGGTGTTAGAATGCAGCTAGATAGAGAACTATAAGATAAGAGGGATTCCATGGGTGAGAAGGCTGACATGAAGGCTCTCATTCCAAACCGGTAAAGCGCAAGGGGCAGGCAGTTGACTCTTTCACTCGGACTCACTAGCAACTCCAGGAGCGACCCCTCATCATCTTACGATGAAAAGCAGGTTTATTCCGTGGTAAACCACAACGAGTAAGCGAGATAGGGTGAGGTAAAGCCTCAGACCGGTCAAAGGAGCCTCCGTAAAACCTCATCAGACAGGTAGCGGAAGCTGATAGAAAGGGGCGATGAGCTCAGTAGAGGAGAAGCCGTCCTGATGAAATAGAAAGCCCTAGCTATGAGTGACTCAAATCTAGCCGTGATGCGCGAGGGCCAATATTCAAATGAAAGCAAGGGGCTGATTGCCCTCATGGGGAAGGGATGAATACGAGCAGTCGGAAGAGCAGCTCTCTCAGAAGCAACCAATCCAAGAATTGATAGATTTGGTAGAGTGCCAGTCACAACACTAGAACCAAGTTAGGTGAGCTTGAAGGCATCGGTTGAAGCCCTTAGTTGCAAGGTCTTTGACTGTGCCCAAGAAAGGGATGGATAATAGATCTTATATAGCTCCCACTTCCACTTAACAAAGGAAAGATATCACACACTACACAAGACAATCATGTGCAAGCTGCTTGAGTTGAATCAGCCTCAATTCCTCTCTCACTCACGATGAAAGCTAAGAGCTTGCTCGAAGACAGCCTTGACTTTATAGTTGTAATCTATCCTATCCTTTAGGCGGGGATAGGTTCATAGGAGGACTTGGTTACATAGGAAGGAAAGGCTTAAACTAGAAGGGATAAGAAGGGGAATTTGTGCAACACTCTTAGTAGAAGGCCGAGTTGAAACTCCCTCTATCCTCAGTTATTGCGTACAGGACAAGCAAGTTATTGAGGGCTCTTTATGCCAAATACTTTTAAGGGGATAAAACAAGAAATCTCCTAAGCAATAAAGATCTTCCTATTGATAGTGAGACTGGCTCCCGGGGAAAAGGAATTACACTATATCTTGGCAATGGCACTCCAACAAGCTCGGCAGGGAGAGAAAGAAGAGAAGGAGAAGAGGAAGTACGACGAAAAGGGTATGAAATAGGTTGCTTGTGAAAAGGGTATGAAATAGGTTGCTTGTAGCGATTTCGATTGCTTATTCGGTTGGGATTACCAGCCGACTTGCCTGACCAAAGAATAAGATAAAAAGAAGAGTTCCCGCCTACGGCTACATGCCCATTAAGAGCTATACCTGGAGTCGAGCTAACTGCATAAGAAGAGGGGAACTTTCCTAAAAAGCCTAATAGCAATTAACCGCATTGGAAACGACGAATCACACTCTGAAAGGAGGCACCCTCCCTTATTACGTTACGGTCGAACCTCGCCTTTCTTCCTTCCTCTCCCGTTGGTCGAGCGTCTTCAAACCTTCGCTCCAATACTTTCGAACAACTCTCGTACCCTTCGCTCATAAGCTAACTAAGAGCATGCCTTCGATCCGGCGTGAACTCTTTGCATTGCCTGTAGAGTAGATGTAGTAGATTGAGATCTCTCGACAACCGTAAGAGGTTAAGGTTCCAACCTGGGATTGTAGTTCAATCGGTCAGAGCACCGCCCTGTCAAGGCGGAAGTTGCGGGTTCGAGCCCCGTCAGTCCCGACCTAGGATCCGATAAATCGATCAATTCATCTCTCCATTTTCTGTGAAAAGGGGGGGGACAAAGAGTAGGATCTAATTTCCCAGCAGGAGGATCCTTCTTTCGTTTCGCATTTCTCATCGGACAAATCAAGTCAAGGAATCCAAATGACAATAACTAGTACCGGGGAGAGACATATGTAGATTGGTACAATCGGGGGTATCACCATATTCAGGATTCAAAGAGATACCGTACTGGTCGAGCTTTTTTCGATTGTTCCTGGTCCATCGAATAGAACATTTGGTGGTATATCGTATAATAAGATCAAGGCTGCACGTGAATCTGACTCTAAAATTTTTAGGAGCCTATTGCTTTTGGTGAATTACCGGTGCTTAATGCAATAACCGGTGAGCAGACTTGCGACGTGCTTACGCCATCGCGGACGTCCGGGTATGGATTACTGGAGTGAAGGGATTGGCGCGAACCAGAGTGTGCTTCGAGACCATCTTTATCTCAGGAAAAACAACGAACAGGGGACGACCTCGTTCCCGAGTCTCATCAATCTCAATGTCTATGGGTCCACAGCCCGATTGAAAAAAGTTTAACATCCTGAACTAACTTCTTTCCTTAAACCCTCGTAAGGTATCTCTATCACTCGTTACGCCGAATCAATCAACAAGCAACCATAATTTTCTATCTTCAACGCTTCAGGCAGGTGGCCTAGCTAACACAGCAAGGACTTACACCATATACTCAGTGCCCCTAAGAGATGTGGAATTAGACTTTCTCTCTTCTATTTTTTTTAGACGGATATCGAACTCCTTCTTGGATTCAAAAAATGTGGGAATAAAGAGTATTAACAGAAAATATTTCATCTTTCCTTGATGCGGCAATAAATAGTCCTTACTTTCCTGAAAGCTTACTAAGGTGCGACGCCTGATTGTGAGTCTCATAGCCATACGAGAGCTTGGAATTACACCCTAGAAGGAGTTAGTCAAAGCCTTCCTTTCGCCCTCGCTTTCCTTCATCTCATGCATCTGGGGAAGGAAGCGAAGCTGTTTAAGTAAGAGTTAGCGCCTATGGAAAAGAGATTTGAATCGCTTTGTGGCGGGATAAGCTGTGATCTTACTCCTAACTTGGGATATTAAGTAAAATAACATCACTCATTGGCAAAGCATGAATTAGCCTTCGAGTTGTGGCTTCTTGTTCATCTTTCACTATCTGACCTTTCATTTCAGGTTCTCTTCTCTTAGTCTTCCATGACCCATTCCTCTAGAAATGACTTTTTAATAACCTAATAAGAGATCGATTACGCGCATCATCGCAGAATCTATTTTCTTGGAAGGAATTAGCTAACTAGCCTAGCTGACAAGGCATGGCATGAATGGCGGGATGCTAACTCGATTCGCCCTTGCCTCTACGGGATTACTACCTTATATAAAAAAATATAAAGCACCAAAGGTAAGCAGTTCCCAGTCGAAAGATAAAATTCTTCTTAGCAGTTAAACAAGTGAATGGAATTTTTTTCCCCCCTATCGGTTGACTGGGCTTCCCCAGTGTCATCATCGACCCGCTCCTGCACCATCTCATCCTTAGTGAATAAAAAAGGGTGCTTGTGCTTCTTAAGTAGCATTTACTTACCTTCTTCATCGAAGGCTTGCATTGATAGGGAACTGTTCTATCTAATGTGGCATTATCACGTGCGGCAAGTGTTTCTGCCTCATCCCCACCCCGATGGCTATAGTCGAGCAGAAATGACTTATCTATTTAGTAGCTGAACCAAAGAGAAAGTAAGCCCCGTCGCTATCACTACAGCCTTTCACTTTAACCGGGCATAGGCCCTCTTTCCTAATTCATCTACTGGTCTTATCTTACAAGCACCAGAATGAGAGAAGGACTTCCTGGCTTGACTTTCTCACATAAAAACTTCATTAGTATAGATCTGTAGCCCGTTCTGGGTCTTTAACCGAAACTGGGACTAGGCATGGAAAAGCTCGATCAACGTCCTTCTCTCCCGAGGTTCGAAATGTGGAGGTACCTTTACCGTCACCTGCTAGCTCTGTCCGCCACGGGTTAGCGACATAAAGTGCGAATAAAGGTTCATCGGGACATTTTCTTCAACAACTGAAGCCCTTATTATCCCCGCAGAGCCTCCAAAGGAAGTAAAGACTACAAGTCCCTATGGAAGTTCCTTGCCCACTTCTTGGCATCTGCCTTTATTATGTTTCATGTCCGCAAATCGTATTCATGTCCGACCCCCCTTCTCTGTTGGCGAATCGACTTCAGCTCCTGTACTTCTTTCTTTAGGGCCGTCTAAAAAGTATTAAGTTCTTTAAAGATCTTCGGCTCCTTTTGAAGCGGAGAAAGGGTGAAAGCTAATAAGAACTTTTTTTCCATAACTTACTTGGAAAATGGAAACTCATGCCTTTCCTTAATCAGTTACTTGCCTCCTTCTGCTACTATTGATTCAATTCCAAAGAGGGAGGAAGTGTTACCCAGCGTCGAAGTGAAGTTCCTTGTCTCAGCGTCCTCCTTCCTATTGGAAGGGCCCCATTACTTTGGCAAAGAAGGCCCTACCTCAGACATTCAATCAACCGGTTTGGACAAAAAGTAGGGCAAGTCATCAGGTATCGAACTAGGGCATCGTCTCTTGGGCTTTTGAATGGCTACCGCCTAATGTGTCATTTGACCTCAGTCATTCCAGGCAAAAGGATCCGTTCCTGGACTTAGGTTAGGGCAAGAAGGCTACGGTTAAAAACCACCGACATGTCAAGATCAAAATTCGAAAGGTAGATCATTTCCGTAACGCTTTCGCAGAAAGGTTCGGTCTTTAATCTATATCAATAGCAAACCAACCGAATCGCTGCCTTTAAGGGGGAGTACTGCTTATGGCTTTGTACAGGTAAAAGGCAGTATTCCACAATGTCATGGAGGCTAAGCTTGTCATAATGTACCGGATTGGGTATTTCAGGGGATGGTGAGTCATCTAAGGGATTTGGCATTTGAACAAGAACCTTTGAGCATTTCCCAATCAATAGGAGTTTGATTTATGAGTCCAAATGAGCTCGTGAAAATAGTAACTCGTCTTTCCGCCCTGGTCCCGCGAAATAAGTAAGACTTTTTAAGTCCAATGGAAATAGAATAGGTGCCAGTATCCATAGGCTTGTAGGTATGAGTTCGGATGTAGGCTGTTCTCTATGGCTATAGAACAGTCGTCTCAGGAATCGTTTAGAGTGTTAGCAGATTTCCTTAGCGAAAAAAGGGGAAGTCACTTGTCTCTTCGATTGACTTTCATTCAATATCCCATTCCCGCTGCATCGGCTGGTCAAAGATCACCCCAAAATTGATTCAAAAGCTGCGGTTGGCATGGCAGTGTGAGGTGCTCGTCGATCTCTCCGAACCGTTATACCCCAAGCCACGGCGAAACAGCCCAAGCGCAAGCAAGCTGGCCGCCCAGCGTCCTCAAATCATTCAATGTCATCAGCTGAGAATGTAGATCAGTCATCAATAAGTAAGGCCCAGAGAGCACACTTACATTCATTGCCATGTTCGATCTGAGTACAATCGAATTGCTAAGTTACAGCTACTCCTAGTGCGAAGAAAAATAAAGAAAAAAAAGGGACAACAGTGCGTTGTGGTCGCGTACCCTTTGCACAGTGTTCTCTTCTGACTTTTAGACCTCCACTCCCTCTGCCACCATTCAATAGGCTTGACTTTATAGCTTCTTCTTGCTTGAGCTGAGCACGTAAGCCAAGCCTTCACTTACTTATTCGTAGACTTTTCTGGAATCTCCATCTCCTCGTCGCACTTGTCAATCCGCCTTTCAAGAATATCTTGAATAATAGATCCCTCCATAAAGAAAACCGATGGAACAACCACATCACCCTAATCATGAGGAAATGCGCTATGCTATAATATCGCCCAAAGAGCTTCGGCCTTAGCTTTTGCAAAGCTTCTTTTCCCTTTCCTTTTTGCACAACCTCTTCTGTTATAGAGTCCAATCGCGAGAGTCTAAACTTTGTTGCACTGGTCCGAGTTCGCCTGCCTTCTACTTAGTAGGTATGATGGGTGAACCGAACCGAGCCTAGATTAGACGGAGCTTCGTTGGCTGGAATAAAAGCACAATAAGTTGCTTTACAAAAGGAGTCCTTAGTATGTGTCAAAACCGTTATAGTACTACTACACCGAAGTCTCGTACTCGAACTGGCAAGAACGGCCCAGCTTGCTGGCTGACTATTACCTGCTTACTTACTGGCTGACTCGGCAGCTGCCTTGAAAGCCTATTCCGATGGCGAGCAGTTACGATGGCTCCTTCCTAAATAAGTTATCTAAAAGTCAGTCTTTCTTTTTGTTTTCAACGATCTAGTGCTTGGTCCTTCACCTTTATGAGTAGGACTGACTCCCTTACATAGGTCTTATGTTCAGTACTTCGTATCAGGTTCTATCTATGGGACCTTAACGAGAATTTTTTGGTTCTTTCTGAAAAAACCTAAGAGGTCCGTGACTGACCCTGTGTTCAGCACATGAGTTAGCGTTACCGCGTATTTAGTGGAAGCAGATAGTTAGGGACTGACCTGGTACCACTTTGAGTTACTGCCCCGAAGTACTAGACCAGCTCCTGTTGAAGAATAAGGCTTTTGAGCTGCCTGAGCATTGAATTTGGAACACAGGCCAAACGAAGTCGTACTGAGGACCCTAAGTACTGTCAAAAACATCGGTACGTACAACATCCCCTTGAAAATTGCTGGACCTTCACGAACTTGCTGGAAACGGAGTACCGTGCCGGCAGGATCCCTATAAAGAAAGCCGCACAGAAAGAGAAGACTACTTGGAATTCGGTGGGAATCCACAAAGACAGCGTAGGAGATATCGCCCATTATACTGCAATATGGTGAGCATAGCCATGTCTGATGAAGGAGCCACCTGCTGACCTGGTGTTGACGAACAAGTTCCGGAAGCATGCGAACAAGACTTGAGATCGCGGCTCGTACCAGTAAAGCCACAGAAATCAAAGAAGGCGCACGAAGGAAGGCAGTAGCACTAGCTTGATAATTTTTTCCGAGGAATGAAAAATAGCTGGACCTATTATTGAAGGGGGCTCTAACATCATCAAATTCTGTTATTTAACCCCAGATTAATGATTAATGAGTAGCACAGAAGGCCACTCGCGCCACAGAAGTGGTATATAAGTGGTTATCCTTAGCAGAGTGGTGGTACGACACTACTTATCATACCACAATGAAAATGACCCCATTTGAATTGAAGCCCTCTATCGCTATGCTCCAACACTTATACCTATGCCCCAGCCTGAAGGTTCCAATGTTGCCTCGGCAGAGAGTCATCTCAGGGAGCAGTCGACTGTCATACAGATTTCGAAGGACAGTCAAGGGCACAAGTTAGAATGAAGCAATATGAGGATCAACATAGAAGTGAGAGGGAATTTTCAGTTGGAGACTGGGTTTTCTTGCGATTCCAGCCCTATACTATACTATACTATAGGCTTTTCCATAGCTGCTAGACAAAAAGACCCAGCAAGCATCAGCTCTTCCTGAGAAGGATTCAATCCAGCCACAGGTTCCCCTGCGACTTCGTCTTCCGCTCATAAGTAAGCTCTTCTCCACGGCATATTTTGACTCTGATCTTCGCTTCC